ATCTCAAATATCCCTGATCATGAGACATATAATTATCACTATAAATAAGAACCATAATTCCAACAGTAGTGATTAATATTAACATAAGAGAAGTAAGTGGATCAATTAAGTAGCCAAATTCTAAAGAAAAATCATTATTGATGGTCCAAGACCATACAGATAGATAGATAGAACTGTTATTTATTTGTTGAATAAATATATGGGATGAAAAAATCATAACTATACTTAACAGTAAAACACTAGGAAAAACCCACATACGACGAAGATTTTTTATTGCCGTCGGAAAAAGTAAAAGTCCTACTCCTATTAACATAGGGGTTGGAAGGGGAATGAAAGGTATGATCCATGAATATTGATATGTATATTCCATAAAAAAAGAATCTTTTTATCTTAATTAATTGTTTCTGATTCACCGGCTTTTATTTCTTTTGAAAAAGGTCAGTTAATAAAAAGTTAATAAAAAAAGTTAAGATATACAAAACTGAAATATAATTTTCTAGTTTTAATTATTCTGAATCTTTCTCAACTACCTCAAATATTTCAAATCAAGAGGTTAGAATTGGTCAAACGATATGACCAAGTTACTAGTGAAAAAGAAATAAGTATTTTTATTAAATTATTAAGTCAAATTTTATGAAGATACAAAAAATGAAAATTTAAATTTTCATTACCGTTACGTATTACAATAATTTATTTATATCTATAGAGCAAGGATAACAAATTTCACCAAAAACAGTATTTTATTTTGATATGAAGCATAAATAACCCTAATTTGACTCATAAAAGTTATTTTATGGGTTATTCAGAACAGAATCAGTAACGAATTTGAACTGATTGATTGTCTTCTATTCCAATAAAAGCCATTTGTTGGAAAGGTTATGATAGAGAAACTATGACCCCAACACGTGACTTTACATAAAATTAAAAGAAGAAATTCCTAAAATAGCTTTTATAAAACAATCTATCCTGTACCTTTTCGCAGATTAACTACTAGTCTCATTCTAATTAAAAAAATAAAATTAGATGTACTCTTTTCTCGAGCTTGCCCAATTAAATGAATAATAAATGAATAATTAATATAAAAAATTACTAAAGTTTTTTTATTAATTTTTATTAATAACTATAGGGATTGGTTTATTAACCATTTCTATGTATTTTATTCCATGTATAAAATTAGAAAAAAAAAAAACTAACCAGAGATAGAAAGGCACGGGTTTTTTCTTTCTATTTGTTTTTTTATCAACTTCAATCAATTCTAGTTCTATTGCATAGTAGATTCTATAGATATAGAAGATATAGCTGAAGGAAGATATAAGAGTACCAATAAAATAAATACGAATCTTTCTTCCAGATGTTGTAGATGTTGTATCGGATTGTATATGGCATAGAAAAAAAAAAAACAATCTTTGTATTTAATTAAAAAAAACTACCATATAGTTTTTGTTGCTAGTAATATTTTATGCTATTTTTCTATATCCATATTTTTATGAAGGAAGTACAATCTAGAAAATAAATAGATCCATAATTATAATTAATAGTAAAGAACAATCGGTTTTGAACAATAGATGTCTTTGACATCCAACCCTGGCAATGAATAACCTATTAGAATTTTTTAATGGCAGTTCCAAAAAAGCGCACCTCTATATCAAAAAAACGAATTCGAAAAAATATCTGGAAAAGGAAGGGATATTCGGCAGCATTGAAAGCCTTTTCGTTAGGGAAATCTCTTTCTACGAGGAATTCAAAAAGTTTTTTTTGTTCAACAAATAAATAATCCAAAATTGGGAAAAATCTGAATTGGTTTGACTCGAAAAGTAATCTAGTTTCATTTTTTTTTTATAAGTTATAAAAAAATTGATAATTTACCAAAGTTAAAATAATTAAAATAATCGAATATTTTAAACATTGTTAAAACAATATAATTTATAGTTTTAATATTTATAATAAACTCTATAAAACTATAAACTATAAAAATAAATAATATAAAAAAATTTAAATAATAAATAAAATAAAACAATAAACTAATAAAATAAAGGGCCTAATTTATGTTCTTTAATGGTTTGATCCGATCAATAGTAATATTAAATTGAAGTTGTTTTGCTCTTATAGTCTAATAATAATTTTTTGTTGCCTGAATTTGAAAATCTAAAAATAGTATTTTTTTTTGAAAAAAGAATAAAAGCAAGCACAAGGTTTCACCTTTATTTTTAGTATGTTTTATAATTTTCAGGATGGGGATTCTTATTTTCCCCATCGATTTGCGAATTCGATAATAACAAAAGTTTGTATTTTTTATTTATATTATTTTATACTATCTATACATATTCTAATATATTTAGAATACTATAGAATAGAATATAGAAGAGCGGATATAAGATCTATAGTCAAAATTAATAGATCATTGAAACTAATTGATTAAGTTTAAAATGTGTTTTATCACTTTCTAAATCATTATTTCTATAAGTTCGTATCACTATATACCCTAACCTTTACCCCAATT